AAAACAAGAATTCATTTTGACCAAACTGTCTAGTTTCCTTTGATTATTGCAGGGCATATCTCATTTCAAGATTTATCGACTGACTTGATCGGGATCCTATTTCCAGTCTACTTCATTTTTTGAGTTCAATTTTCTTTAATTGCTTTAGTTAGTATAACTCTAGATGTTACACTTAGACAAATTTTCTTGTTTTCGCCCAGGATTCTTCCTAAAGAAAGCAAATAGAATTATTATTTTGTGTTTAAGAATTTCGAATTTATTATTCTTTTGATTATTTGAATTTTCTTTATCAAAATGTGAGTTCGATTTTTTCATTTTTTAGGAATAGAGTCGGGGGGTTTTTTTCTTAGTAATTTAGAATAGAACAAGTATTCAAATGTACGAGAATGGGTAAGTATTTCCATCTCAGGATTTCGAATATCTTAATCTTAGTGTTGGTATATGCCGTTTATTAGATCTGGGTGGGGTTGTCTCTTGATTGAATACAGAAAAAGAAGACCACCCCCCCTTTTTGTTTTGGTGTTCTTCGCCGGGTATTGGTAAGGTATACCAAAGAAAAGGAGTATCACTGGCTTAACCCCTTGATTGTGGGCAGGAAAATTCATATTCATATGGAATTTCCCTCCGATGATTAATGACTAAGGTTTGGTTTGTTTGGAAAAAAATGGATTCGATCCCTTGAAATACGTTTTTTGGCTTTTCTGTTCTGCTTTAAACGATTCTCGTGAGTGAGTTTTTAGGACAAATTTTGTTTCAATGAAACAACCGGTCAGTTACAAGCAACAAACAAGAATGAAGAAATCCAAATTATACAATTTTTTATTTCAAATGAAAATATGAATTTTATTCATTTTTTTATAGGGCTATACGGACTCGAACCGTAGACCTTCTCGGTAAAACAGACCAAACTTATTATTATCAAAATGATATGAACTGTTTCAAAGACCCAACATGCATTTTTTTTGCATTGGGCTCTTTCATTAACTGATAGAAATATCAGCCAATCCGCCATATTTTTTCTTGACAGAAAAATAAGATAAGGAGATGGCTCCATGTGCTCTGATTCATTATTTGGGATTCTAATTCAGGAGCACTCCCAAAGTGTTTCAAGGGTGAAGTTATTTTGACGTAGGTCTGCCTTTGGCCTCGAATTTGAAGTTAAATGAAGTCTCTATCGTTCGGCTTAAAAAATCCAATATGAAACTTCATACACCTTCAAGTTCATAGGACGAAAAGAGATTTTTTGAGGGCCTTATACTCATTATGCCTGGCATTGAATATACGGGTATTCACCTTATCAATATCTCAAGATGGGGCCTGTTTGGTACCTAAAAGGGCACTCAAATAGGACCGAACCTCTCGTCAGGCTATTGTTCTCTTAAAGTTATTATAGAGTAAGACGTAGATTTCTCAATAAGATCCATTTTTTGGATTGTATGGTGGATTCCCCTGAAAAAACATTGGCGCGCGTGTAAACGAGGTGCTCTACCAACTGAGCTATAGCCCTTAGTGCTTGTGATGCATATTTTATCATGTATATAATTTGTTGTCAAGATGAATATTCTATGATCCAACATCCTAAATTTTTGAGTGGTATTGGTTCGATTATTATTGCTTATAAGGAATATGATATTTATAATCCATCGACGGGATGGGTTCCATTTGGTTCTTTTTGGGATGATAAATGACCTACTTAACTCAGTGGTTAGAGTATTGCTTTCATACGGCGGGAGTCATTGGTTCAAATCCAATAGTAGGTAGAACTTATTAGATACCATTGACTCCGGTATCTAATAAGTTTTTTGCCCCACCCTTTTCTATAGATTTTGTATTTTTATTTATTTCATTTTTGAATTGCGTTATATCAAAATTGGATTCTGCTTGATTGGATTCTGTCGAGTGAATGCAATCAAAATAGGGTTTAGAAACAGAAACTCTTTTGATTATTTGAACGAACCAACTAGTTATGAAATTGCACTGACAGCCTCGACTCTTGTCCTAGCTCGTCGGAGAGCTAGATTTGCCTCAATTATTTGTCTCTTTCCTTCAGCTTTTCTCAAACTAGCTTCTGCTATTTCAAGAGTTTCCTGAGCTTCTTGTGGATCAATATCACTACCCTTTTCCGCATCATTTACTAAAACAGTGATCTCATTATTGCCTATTCTAGCAAAACCGCCCATCAGAGCCATCGTTAACCATTGGTCCTTAAGGCGTATTCTCAAAATCCCTATATCTACAGCTGTAGCAATAGGAGCATGATTCGGTAATACGCCAATTTGACCACTATTTGTAGATAAAATGATTTCTTTCACTTCTGAATCCCAAACAATTCGATTAGGGGTCAGTACACAAAGATTTAAAGTCATTTCTTCAAATTGCTCTCCATTTCTAAGTTGATAGCCTTCGCGGTAGCTTCATCGATATTACCTACTAAATAAAAGGCCTGCTCAGGAAGAGCATCTAATTCTCCGGAAAGGATCAATTGAAACCCTTTAATGGT